TTGAATAAAGGGTAGAATTAAGACAGATACAGATCAAACTTAATATATTAAACATAACAAACATTTTGTTCTTGAGGGTAATCATATTTATTTTGATTGAGTTATTAATACGTTGAATTATTTATAGAAGGGTAAATGAATAAAAATAAATTAGATATACCAAAAAACCTTCTTTGATTTGAACTTGTCCAATCAAAAAATCTTCAACTTCAATTCTAAAATCAAAAGTGAATAGAATAAATCATACTTTCATATAATATCTTAATTGAATTAGATGTAATGATCAATAAATTCATCAGTTTAATTCGATATCTACATATATATAAATTCTATCAATAATCTAATTTATTTGATAGATATTTAGACTGAAGTTGACGAACAACCAGTACCAATATTAGTGTTTATTAGTACCAAATATAAATGGGGCGTGGCCAAGTGGTAAGGCAACGGGTTTTGGTCCCGGTATTCGGAGGTTCGAATCCTTCCGTCCCAGAACATATCTGTCTACACAACCAACATAGTATGATATTATCACAGACTTACTCCATATAAATCATATATTCTATATTCTCTATATTTATATATAGAATAAATAATTTCTATTCTATCAGAAGAAATCAGAATAAAGGTTACTTTTTTGAACAATCTTCTGTTTAACAGTATAATATTAACAGTATAATATTGAAAAATATTATTATTTTTTTTAATGAGTCTTCTCTGAATCATATCTTTTTCACAAATTTAATCGAGTTCAAATAACACGCAGATGAAATAGAATCTACTTGTAATCTATCTCTGAAATTGATGATTTCTTATGAGTTCTTAGTACTTGAAGAAGGAAGTGTGAAATTGTTGAATTTATTTTATCACTATCAAGTTGTTTAAAGATGCAGATTCAAAAAGAACTTATTTGAATTATTATTTGTCTTATATTTAATTAATAAATATATTATTTATTTATATTTTATACTATAGTTCTTTAGTTTATTTATATTTTATACTATAGTTCTTTAGTTTATTTTCACTTTATTATATATTTAGAATATATAAGATTATATATGTGTATATATATTTGTAGAAATTTTAATAGAGATAAATATATCTATCTGGGGTAAAATTTTTTTTTTTCTGCAACTTCATCAGAAACTATATTTAATATAGAAAGAAAAGGAAAAAATAGATTACTAGGTACCGACCAAACCAATGACTATTCATGATTTCATAATGGAATTAATTTCATACTGGTTCCAAACTAAAGGAATGTTATGGTAAAACTTCGTTTAAAACGATGTGGTAGAAAGCAACGTGCGACTTGAAGGACACGATCCGCTGTGGATTCTTACACCCACCATTTTTATATTATATAGGACTGAAAGTGCTTTTGGCTCGACATCATTTGTTCTGTTACACTATAACTTTCATTTTTTTTTGGGGGGGGTGATGTAAACTGTATCGTACAAAATGGAGCTCGAGCAGAATGTATTGATTCTGTTATCGGAGGCAAGAATCTAGGGTTAGTATCAATTAATAAATAGGGACAACTTTGTTAAGTATATTTTCGATATAGAAATTGAAAGGATCCGATTCAAGCAAGTCTTAAATTCAAAAGTAAAATTTGTTGGAATTTGTAAAACCCTTTCGATCAAATCAAAAGTGTATTACACAGGAATCAACCATTAGTATGATTCGTTGATAGAGAGAAATCACAAAAAATGGTATGTTGCTACCAGTTTGATTGAAACGATTAAAGATCACCGAAGTAATGTCTAAACCCAATGATTCAAGGCAAAGAAAGATAAAGGATCTTAGAACAAGGAAATACCGTTTTCAATTGTCTCAACAACAAGAACTAGATTAAAATGAAGAATAAAAATGGATTCGAAAGGAGACAGACAAAAAGAAAGGGATTAGAGACCACTCAATAAACGAAATACTTATAAAGGTTTCCTTTGGGGGTTATCCAACTTGAGTTATGAGCGCGTAAATACAAAATTTTTTTTGGTTGGGAAAAGAATAATAAACAAGTATTTAAATCATATGATAAAGAAAGAGAATTCTTGGTCGAATTGATTTGATGATTTTAGGGATATATTTAACATTAGAATTCTATATATAAAAAGAACTTGAATTTTTTTGAGCCGTACGAGGAGAAAACTTCTTATACGTTTCGCGGGGGGGGAGGGGTTATCTACATCTATCCCAATGAGCCATTTATCGAATCGTTGCAATTGATGTTCGATCTCGAAGAGAAGGAAAAGCTCTCTCGAAAGTGGGTTTTTATGATCCGATAAAGAATCAAACCTATTTAAATGTTCCTGTTATTCTCTATTTCCTTGAAAAAGGCGCTCAGCCTACAGGAACTGTTCATGATATTTCAAAGAAGGCGGGTGTTTTTATGAACCTTCGCCTTAATCACTAACCAAAATTCAATTAATGAAATATATATAAATTAAAAAAGGTGTGGATGATTTTTATAGAGTTTTGGATAATCTTTTCTTTGCCTTTTTTCTCCAGTAGAGAGTTTTCGATTTATATCATATTAAATTTATTATTGCTACTACATAATGTCGTCTTTTAGAACGAAAAAGGGTCTATTGTCATGTCAATGGGCGTTTTTCAGTGGAATTCTATGAATAAATAACAAAAGTAAAGGCTTAATCTTTTCTTTTTTACTTATATTGATTGATATTATTTTTACTTATATTGATTGATATTAATTGAATAAACCTGGGGTTTTTCTAGTTCATTTGTTTAATTTATTTTATTTGTCCGTCTACACCCTTTCTGTCTATATGTCGCTTCTATATGTAGTGCCAATCCAACATAAATCCTTAGTTTTTGATTTTAAAAAATTTAATTTAAATTTCAATTTATTTATTTTTTTGTATAAGTATTCTATTGTATTCTTTTCTCAAAATTCACATTTACATTTATATTGACAACAGTGTATCAAATAAATATAATTTGGGCATGGATAAATGAATCTATTTATCTTATCTCCGTCCTATCGATTTTACTTTATTCAAATATCAAATAAAGGGTTCATTGGATGCGCGAAGTCTTTAAAAATTTTCATTTCTATTTTTATCTGAAATTTTTTTATTTTCATCGGATCTGTTTATCTTTATTATGTTCATAATTGATTATAAATTTTTCTATTTTTGTTTTGCCTTTTTTATTTGATTGCGCCGTACAATTTAATCTTTTTATTTGGATTTCGATTGTATCTATACATTCTAATTCTTTTAGTTCGGGTTGCTAACTCAACGGTAGAGTACTCGGCTTTTAAGTGCGGCTAGCATCTTTTACACATTTGTATGAAACAAGGGATTCGTCTATACCATCGGTAGAGTTTGTAAGACCGCGACTGATCCTGAAAGGAATGACTGGAAAAAGCAGCATGTCGTATCAATAGAGAATTCGAAGAATATTTCATTCTTACTGTTATAGGGATAGGGCCAAAATCTTGTTTAAATTGTTTGAATTTTTGGCTTGGAAGAAAATTAATTTAACAAACAAAGCAATTAAAATTAAAGTTGAGTCAAGTAAATAAATGGATAGATCCTAACTATAGGTTCCAATTATAGTTATAGGAAAAGAAAACGTAACGAACTCTTGTTCTTAATTTTTGAATAATTACCTGATCTAATTAGACGTTAAAACTCTATTAGTGCTTGACGCGGGAAAACCTTTTCCATGAGCTTAGCTTATTATAAATTTTTTATGAATCCTAGCTATTAGCTATCTCCATTCTGTAGTGGAGATAAATGTGTATGAAGAAGGCAGTATATTGATAAATATATATATATTTTTTTTTTCAAAATCAAAAGAGCGATTGGATTGCAAAAATAAAGGATTTCTAACCGTCTTGGTATTTGAGAATGAACATAAACCAATTGGGTGAAAAAAGAGAGGATAGAGAATCCGTTGATAAGTCGTACCTTTATTCCGAGGTATCCTGTTTTTTATTAATATAATACCTTGTTTTAACGCTATCGTACTATGTATCATTTGATAACCCAATATATCCCATCCTATATTTTCTTATTTTCGGTTCAAATCTAATTTCAAATGACGGAATATCAAAGATATTTAGAGCCAGATAGATTTTGGAAATATGACCTCCTATACCCACTTATCTTTCGGGAGTCTATTTATGCATTTGTTCGTGATCGTGGTTTAAATAGATTGAATTTGTTGGAAAATGTGGTTTATGACACTCAATATAGTTTACTGATTGTAAAACGTTTAATTACTCGAATGTATCAAGAGAATCATTTGATTATTTCCGATAATGATTCTAACCAAAATCAAGTTTTTGGGTTCAATGAGAATTTGTATTCTCAAATGATATCAGAGGGATTTGCAGTCATTGTGGAAATGCCATTTCCCCTACGATTAGTATCTTCCTTAACGGGTAGAGAAATCGTAAAGTATTATAATTTACGATCAATTCATTCAATATTTCCTTTTTTAGAGGACAAATTAACACATTTAAATTATGTATCAGATGTACTAATACCCTATCCGATTCATCTGGAAATCTTAGTTCAAACCCTTCGCTGTTGGGTAAAAGATGCATCGTCCTTGCATTTATTAGGGCTTTTTCTTCACGAGTATTATAATTGGAATAGTCTTATTATTCCAAAAAAATTTCCAAATAAATCAATTTCTATTTTTTTAAAAAGTAATCCAAGATTTTTCTTGTTCCTGTATAATTCTCATGTTTGTGAATACGAATCTGTCTTACTTTTTCTCCGCAACCAATCTTCTCATTTACGATTAACATCTTCTGGTGTCTTTTTTGAGCGAATATTTTTCTATGGAAAAATAAAGCATCCCGTAGAAGAAGTCTTTGCTAATGATTTTCCAACTAGCCTATGGTTTCTCCAGGATCTTTTCATGCATTATGGTAGATATCAAGGAAAATCAATTCTTACTTCAAAGGATACGCCTCTTTTGATGAATAAATGGAAATATTACATTGTCTATTTATGGCA